ACATCTGTAACCGTGACAATGGTATTATTGAAACTTGCTTGAACATGAATAACTCCCTTTGGTATTCTACGTGCACTTTTACGTGAACCAATACGTAGATTTCTACGTGAACCGGTTCTCGGTATAGCTTTTGCCATATTGTATCATCTCATAAATATGAGTCAGAAATATATGGATATATCCATTTCATGTCAAAACACATTCTTTATTTGTACGCCGGGTCCTTTAGTGAGCCTGATTATCCTTGTCTTTGTTTATGTCTCGGGTTTGAACAAATTACTCTAATGCGCCCCCGTCTACGGATTAGTCGACATTTTTCACAAATTTTACGAACGGAAGCTCTTATTTTCATATTTGTCATTCCTTAGCTTAATTCTGAATCTAATTCTTGGTAGAAAATAAGTTTCTTGAAATTTTTTATCTCGAATCGTATTGAATAAAAACTGCCTAATCTTTTGAATCCTTGTTTCGGAGTCGATAAATTATACGTCCTCTGGTTGAATCATAACGACTTACTTCAATTTTTACTTTATCTCCGGGCAGTATCCGTATAAAACTACGTCGGATCTTTCCTGAGACATAACCTAGAATCAGATCTTCATTATCTAACCGAACCCGGAACATGCCATTGGGAAGCGATTCAGTAATTAAACCTTCATGAATCCATTTTTGTTCTTTCATTCCAGGTAAAGCCCCCTTGAAGTATCAACTAATAGAGGAGAAACGATATTAGACAACTCACCCCCTTTCTTTTTTTTTTTTTTACAAATACAAATAGGAAGAGGTTTCGTATCCCATTTGGACATTAAAAGGATTACCATATATAACACAAAATTTCTCCGCCGATTCCTTCTAGTCGAGCCTCCCGGTCTGTCATTATACCTCGAGAAGTAGAAAGAATTACGATCCCCATCCCACCTAAAATTCTAGGAATTCGTTGGGAGTTAGAATAGATTCGTAAACCGGGTCGACTTATCCGTTTTAAATTTAAAAAATTGCTATAAGGTCTTTTCGTATTCCTTCTATGCCGCAGGGTTAAAACCAAAAATTTTTGGTTTTTTTCTCGATGTTTTCTGACGTTTTCGATAAAACCTTCTCGGAAAAGTATTTTAACAATATTTTCGGTAATATTAGTAGATGCTACGCGAACAACTCTTTTTCGATCCATATCAGCATTTCGTATAGAGGTTATTATCTCGGCAATAGTGTCTCTACCCATGATGAACTAAAATTTTTGGTGCCTCAAAATTGGATATAATTAACATGTTTTTCTTTTTTTTTATGAATATGAATTTTTCAAGGTATATGCGTGAGACACAATCTATGAATTAATCTAGTTCTTAATCTATTTCCTTTCAAATAACCTAAAGATATCAGGATCTCATTTTATAATACCTCGGGGGCTAATGAAACTATTTTAGTAAAATTTAATTGTCTCAATTCGCGGGGGATTGCGCCAAAAATTCGAGTTCCTTTTGGATTTCCTTCTTGATCAATCACAACTGCAGCATTGTCATCATATCGTATTATCATACCGCTGTCACGTTTAAGTTCTTTACAGGTACGAACAATTACAGCTCTGACTACTTCTGATTTTTCTAGGGACATATTTGGTACTGCTTCTTTGATCACCGCAACAATAACGTCACCAATATGAGCATATTGACGATTACTAGCCCCTATAATTCGAATACACATCAATTTTCGAGCCCCGCTGTTATCCGCTACATTTAAATAGGTCTGAGGTTGAATCATATGAATTTTTGAGTCTATTCTTCCAATGCAAAGGATGAAGAAAATAAAAGAAATACTGTTTGTCAAAAAAAAAGAAACCTGCGGCTTTGTTTCATCCCCAAGACTCGTTTCTGCTGGTTATACGTTTTTACCCCGAAATAATAAATTGAGTTCGTATAGGCATTTTGGATGCTGCTATTAAAATAGCCCTTCTAGCTATATTTTCGGTTACTCCACCCATTTCATATAGTATTCGACCCGGTTTAACAACAGCTACCCAATATTCAGGGGACCCTTTCCCCGAACCCATACGTGTTTCGGCGGGTCTTACTGTAACTGGTTTGTCTGGAAATATACGGACCCATATTTTTCCACCCCGGCGCGCATTTCGTGTCATTGCCCGTCGACCTGCTTCGATTTGTCTAGATGTGATCCAAGCAGGTTCAAGTGCCTGAAGAGCATATTTACCAAAACAAATATGATTACCTCGATAAGATATTCCCTTCATTCTTCCTCTATGTTGTTTACGGAATCTAGTTCTTTTTGGGTTATAGTTGATGGTTGCTTCGGAATTCCATCTCTACTACAGAACCGGACGTGAGAGTTTCTTCTCATCCGGCTCCTCGCGAATAAAAGGATTCAAAATTGAATTTCAATTCATTTTATTAGATATTAGAACATTTTTAGAATATAATTTTTTTTATTCAAGTTTACCAATTAAAAAAAAAAAGAAAGTTCTCGCGGGCGAATATTTACTCTTGTAATC